GAAGATGTTATTGATTGTGAACCCATATTAGGGTATTTACACAGAGGAATGGAAAAAATCGCGGAAAACCGAACTATTATACAATACTTACCTTATGTAACACGGTGGGATTATTTAGCTACTATGTTTACAGAAGCAATAACGGTAAATGCACCAGAATTCTTGGAGAATATTCAAATACCCCAAAGAGCCAGCTATATTAGGGTAATTATGTTAGAGTTGAGCCGTATAGCTTCTCACTTGTTATGGCTTGGACCTTTTATGGCGGATCTCGGCGCACAGACTCCTTTTTTCTATATTTTTAGAGAGAGAGAATTGATATACGATCTATTTGAAGTTGCTACAGGTATGCGAATGATGCATAATTACTTTCGCATCGGAGGAGTAGCCGCCGATCTACCTTATGGATGGATCGATAAATGTTTAGATTTCTGTGATTATTTTTTACGAGGAGTTGTTGAATATCAACAACTTATTACACAGAATCCCATTTTTATAGAACGAGTTGAAGGAGTCGGTTTTATTAGCGGAGAAGAAGCAGTAAATTGGGGCTTATCGGGACCGATGTTACGAGCTTCTGGAATACAATGGGATCTTCGTAAAGTTGATCCTTATGAGTCTTACAACCAATTTGATTGGAAAATCCAATGGCAAAAAGAGGGGGATTCATTAGCTCGCTATTTAGTACGAATGAGTGAAATGAGGGAATCCATCAAAATTATTCAACAGGCTGTAGAGAAAATTCCTGGGGGTCCTTATGAGAATTTAGAAGTCCGACGCTTTAAGAAAGCAAAGAATTCCGAATGGAATGATTTTGAATATCGATTTCTTGGTAAAAAACCTTCGCCCAATTTTGAATTGTCAAAGCAAGAGCTTTATGTAAGAGTGGAAGCTCCAAAAGGTGAATTAGGAATTTATCTGGTAGGAGATGATAGTCTTTTCCCCTGGAGATGGAAAATTCGTCCACCTGGTTTTATTAATTTGCAAATTCTTCCTCAACTAGTTAAAAAAATGAAATTGGCTGATATCATGACGATATTAGGTAGTATAGATATCATTATGGGGGAAGTTGATCGTTGAAATGATAATAGATAGGGTAGAGGTAGAAACTATCAATTCTTTTTCGAAATCGGAATTATTAAAAGAAGTCTATGGACTGATATGGATTCTACCTATTTTGACCCTCCTACTGGGAATCACAATAGAAGTACTGGTAATTGTGTGGTTAGAAAGAGAAATATCCGCATCGATACAACAACGTATTGGTCCTGAATATGCTGGCCCCCTGGGACTGCTTCAAGCTATAGCCGATGGAACTAAGCTACTTTTTAAGGAGGATATCCTGCCATCCCGAGGAGATATTCCTTTATTTAGCATTGGACCCTCTATAGCAGTCATATCAATTTTATTAAGTTTTTTAGTTATCCCTTTAGGATATCGTTTTGTTTTAGCCGATCTTAGTATTGGTGTTTTTTTATGGATTGCCATTTCAAGTATTGCTCCTATTGGTCTTCTTATGGCAGGATATAGCTCAAATAATAAATATTCTTTTTTAGGCGGTCTACGAGCTGCTGCTCAATCTATTAGTTATGAAATACCATTAACTTTTTGTGTGCTAGCAATATCTCTACGTGTGATTCGTTAAAATAGGATCTTTTTCCTCTAAAATCCATTGAATATTTATCTTCCTTTTCTTATTCTATATTCGGGTTGGTAAGTTAAACTAGATAGCTATATGAGTGAAACAAAACAGCTTATTAATTTGTAGTAAAAAGAAAAAATCTCATTTCCTACGTACAAGAAAAAAGTTGAAGTAAACATAAGCAGTGTAAACTCTTTACCCCAAGGTTGAGATTTTTTGATTAGTCATCATATCTTGAAGCGGGCAAGAATAAAGGATTCGCGATATGGAATTCCATTACTAGAATATTCCTAGTTATTACTATAACTTATAATCATAAGAGGAATCCATCAAAAGTTTGTGAGGGGTTAGGAACACTAAAGTACATAAAGGATTAGTAATGAGTAAATCTAAGGCATTAGAGATTTTTCCTCATAAAAGGAATCATAATAAGGACTTGAAATTGGTGGAAATGATCAAGTAGTACTTTCTTCGGATTCCGATCCAGAGTATGTTCCCATTCACTTGTTAAGGAAATGGCTATCAAGAACGAATTAACCCTTTATTCCTTTTTTCTTTTTAAGTACCCCTCCCGGGGGAAAGAAGAATAGGACAAAAGATATGGAATGCAATACAAAAAAAAGATCTTTATTTATTCTTTCCTTCCTCTATTCATATTCATACAGAATTCCTCATGAACTCATGCCCAATTCTTTTCATTTATTAATTGCTATAACGAGTGTTTTATTCCAAGATTAAGTTATTGCTGAACAAAGAAAAATTCTCATTATATTATAAAGGACGAGATCAATTCGGAAGCGCTTTTTCTTATTCTAGCAGACGGAATTCCTTTGGTCTAATTTAGGACTTTCCAATCGATTTTATCTTACCTAATTCTATCTATGCCCAGGGGGATAATACCGAAATGAAACAACCCTTTCCTTTTTTCTGATCATAGAGAAGCCGTATGAAGCTAAGGTTTCATGTACGGTTTTGGAATAGCGGTGGGAACTGTGATGTTATCATCGACTATGATTATCTAACAGTTCAAGTACAGTTGATATAGTTGAAGCACAGTCAAAATATGGTTTTTTTGGATGGAATCTTTGGCGTCAGCCTATAGGTTTTCTGGTTTTTCTAATTTCTTCTTTGGCAGAATGTGAAAGATTACCCTTTGATTTACCAGAAGCAGAGGAAGAATTAGTAGCAGGTTATCAAACCGAATATTCCGGTATCAAATATGGTTTATTTTATCTTGTTTCTTACCTAAATTTATTAGTTTCCTCTTTATTTGTAACAGTTCTCTACTTAGGCGGGTGGAATTTATCTATTCCCTATATATCCTTTTTTGGATTTTTCCAAATGAATAAAATGGTTGGAATTTTGGAAATGACAATGGGTATCTTTATTACATTAACTAAAGCTTATTTATTTCTCTTCATTTCTATCACAATAAGATGGACTTTACCCAGGATGAGAATGGATCAGTTATTAAATCTTGGATGGAAATTTCTTTTACCTATTTCCCTGGGCAATCTCTTATTAACAACTTCTTCCCAACTTGTTTCACTATAAATAAGATAATACAATAATAGTAAGAATATTTTCAACACAAAAATTCTCTCAAACAAGAGAAAGAAACATACCTTTTTCATAGATATTTATAATATGTTCCCTATGGTAACTGGGTTCATGAGTTATGGTCAACAAACAATACGCGCTGCAAGGTACATTGGTCAAAGTTTCATAATTACCTTATCCCACACAAATCGTTTCCCTATAACGATTCACTACCCTTATGAAAAATCAATTACATCGGAGCGTTTCCGGGGGCGAATCCACTTTGAATTTGATAAATGTATTGCTTGTGAAGTATGTGTTCGCGTATGCCCGATAGATCTACCCCTTGTGGATTGGAGATTTGAAAAGGATATTAAAAGGAAACAATTGCTTAATTATAGTATTGATTTTGGAGTTTGTATATTTTGTGGTAATTGTGTTGAGTACTGTCCGACAAGCTGTTTATCAATGACTGAAGAATATGAACTTTCTACTTATGATCGTCATGAATTGAATTACAATCAAATTGCTTTGAGTCGGTTACCAATCTCCATAATGGGAGATTACACAATTCAAACAATTAGGAATTCGACTCAAAGTAAAATAGACGAAGAAAAATCTTTGAATTCAAGAACGATTACTAATTACTAGGATTTTTCTAACAAAAAAGAAAAATCCAATAGTTCTTTACTAACTATAAAGAAAAACGAAAAACTACTGCTTATTGGAAATTATTCCTGATTTAAAATGAGAGTAGATTTTCGTGATGTGATTTCTAACTATACAACTTATATACAAAAAATATCCTAATCCCTTTTTCCTTCCTTGAATCTTTTAGTTTTAGTCAGTTCATGAAAATTTTTATACTATTAATTTATTCTTATCCATAATGGATTTACCTGGACCAATACATGAGATTCTTGTGCTATTTGGGGAATTTTTTCTTCTACTAGGGGGCATAGGAGTAGTATTACTTACCAACCCAATTTATTCTGCCTTTTCGCTGGGATTAGTTCTTATTTGTATATCCTTATTCTATATTTTATTGAATTCCTACTTTGTAGCTGTCGCACAACTTCTTATTTATGTGGGAGCCATAAATGTCTTGATCATATTTGCCGTAATGTTCATAGATGGCTCAGAATGGTCTAAAAATAAGAATTATTGGACTATTGGAGATGGGTTCACTTCACTCGTTTGTATAACTATTCTTTTTTCACTAATGACTACTATCCCAGATACGTCATGGTATGGAATTCTTTGGACTACAAGATCAAACCAAATAGTAGAACAGGGTCTCATAAATAACGTTCAACAAATTGGGATTCATTTAGCAACTGATTTTTATCTTCCGTTTGAACTCATTTCCATAATTCTTCTAGTTTCTTTAATAGGTGCAATTACTATGGCTCGGCAATAAGAAATACTTAGAATGAGTCAAAATTCTTAGAATTTCAAATCTAAAATAAGTAACTAAAATAAATAACTAAAGAATCACAATTTTGATTTAGTAAAACCCATCTACTGCCAACAAATACCTTCTTTTCTCTTTTGTTGTGTAATTGTTCTATTCTAATTAATTGAATCGGTTCAATTCTTGTCCTCATATTGAAATGAATCGAGATTGATAAGGAGTTAGTTAATGATGTTTGAGCATGTACTTTTTTTGAGTGTCTATTTATTTTCGATTGGTATCTATGGATTGATCACAAGCCGAAACATGGTTAGAGCTCTAATATGTCTTGAACTTATACTGAATTCAATTAATCTAAATCTCGTAACATTTTCTGATCTATTTGATAGTCGCCAATTAAAAGGAGACATTTTCACAATTTTTGTTATAGCCCTTGCGGCTGCTGAAGCAGCTATTGGACTATCCATTCTTTCTTCCATCCATCGTAACAGGAAATCAACTCGTATCAATCAATCTAATTTTTTGAATAATTAGACTTTTGAATAATTAGACATAGAATCCTCTAAACAAATAAACAAAGGCGCACATATAATGATAATATAAAATTCAAATATTAAGATGAATAGAAATCGAATACTATTTTCTTATTATTTTATTATTTTAGAATATCCATTTTTTGAGTAGGTTATTGTATAGTATTCTTTTTTACTTATTGAATTTTTGCAATTCATTGATATTGCAATTTGAATATTGCAATAATTTATATTGAAAAGACGATAGCCAATTTAGTGGCTAGTTCGAATTCGTATGTACAATTCGTATAATTATGATTGTTGAAGCCCAAAATTCAAGTCTCTTGGCTCTTTTCACGCTTTCTCACAAACGGATTAAGAAATATATTGCATTATTTATTTGTTGAAGTTTGGATAAACCATTGCTTCGTCTGGTGCCTACAATACATATGACTCATATAGTACTAATTTCATTTTTACCAGATCGAAAATTTTTATGTTGAAAAGGAAAATTTATAGATCCAATGTCACATTCCGTAAAAATTTATGATACATGTATAGGATGCACTCAATGTGTACGAGCTTGTCCAACAGATGTATTAGAAATGATACCCTGGGATGGGTGTAAAGCCAAGCAAATTGCTTCTGCCCCGAGAACCGAAGATTGTGTGGGTTGTAAGAGATGCGAATCTGCCTGCCCAACAGATTTTTTAAGTGTCCGCGTTTATTTAGGGCCTGAAACAACCCGCAGCATGGCTCTATCTTATTGATACGTTACAAAAAACTCCACTTGAATCGTCTGATTCCTCTTTACCGAAGAAGCCTGTGCTCGAAATAAGCGAGCACGGGCTTTTCTCGTCAAAACGTATCTTGTCTTTATCACTTTATCATGAGTTATTTTCCTTGGTTAACAATACTTGTTGTTTTGCCGATATTTGCAGGTTCATTAATTTTCTTTTTACCTCATAGGGGAAACAAAATCGTTAGGTGGTATACTATATCTATTTGTTTATTAGAATTCCTTCTAATGACTTATGCATTCTGTTATCATTTCCAATTGGAGGATCCCTTAATCCAATTAAAGGAGGATTCTAAATGGATAGATGTCTTTGATTTCCACTGGAGATTGGGAATCGATGGACTTTCATTAGGATCCATTTTATTGACAGGATTTATCACTACTTTAGCTACTTTAGCAGCTTGGCCGGTTACCCGGAATTCGCGATTATTCTATTTCCTGATGCTAGCAATGTATAGTGGTCAAATAGGATTATTTTCTTCGCGAGACCTTTTACTTTTTTTTATCATGTGGGAGTTAGAATTAATTCCTGTTTACTTACTTTTATCCATGTGGGGGGGAAAGAGGCGTCTGTATTCAGCTACAAAGTTTATTTTGTATACTGCAGGCGGTTCCATTTTTTTCTTAATCGGAGTTCTAGGTATGGGCTTATATGGTTCCAACGAACCAAGATTAGATTTGGAAAGATTAATTAATCGATCATACCCTGCAACATTGGAAATACTATTTTATTTTGGCTTCCTTATTGCTTATGCTGTCAAATTGCCAATTATACCCCTACATACGTGGTTACCAGATACCCATGGGGAAGCGCATTACAGTACATGTATGCTTTTAGCGGGAATCCTATTAAAGATGGGAGCATACGGATTGATTCGGATCAATATGGAATTGTTACCTCATGCTCATTATCTATTTTCCCCCTGGTTGGTAATAATAGGAGCGATGCAAATAATCTATGCAGCTTCAACTTCTCTTGGTCAACGAAATTTCAAAAAAAGAATAGCCTATTCCTCCGTATCTCACATGGGTTTCATAATTATAGGAATTGGTTCCATAACCAACATTGGACTCAATGGAGCTATTTTACAAATACTATCCCATGGATTTATTGGTGCTACACTTTTTTTCTTGGCGGGAACGGCTTGTGATAGAATGCGTCTTGTTTATCTCGAAGAACTGGGGGGGATATCTATCCCAATGCCGAAAATTTTTACCATGTTTAGTAGCTTTTCAATGGCTTCTCTTGCCTTACCAGGAATGAGCGGTTTTGTTGCAGAATTAGTAGTATTTTTTGGACTAATTACTAGTCCAAAATTTCTGTTAATGCCAAAAATGCTAATTACTTTTGTAATGGCAATTGGAATGATATTAACTCCTATTTATTTATTATCTATGTTACGCCAGATGTTCTATGGATACAAGCTATTTCATGTTCCAAACGCAAATTTTGTGGATTCTGGACCGCGAGAACTCTTTCTTTTAATCTGTATCTTTTTACCAGTAATAGGAATTGGCATTTATCCAGATTTTGTTCTCTCGCTATCCGTTGACAGGGTAGAGGCTCTCTTATCCAATTATTATCCTAAATAGGATTGATTTTTTTTTTTTTTAACTAGTCCGCTCTATACTCTATATTCCATAGTGGAAAAACCAAATAATTCAGAAAAAAGTAAAAAAGTCTAAGTCTAATTAGATATATCTCGAATTTTTGAGAACCCTTTGAGAAGGCGTTCAAGGGGTTCTCAAATCAAACAAAAATGGAAAAACTTTCATTTCATGAAGGTTTTATGTTATGTAATCATTTAGATGGTAATGTAAATGAACCATAACTATGTAAACCTATTCCTAATAGATTGATACCGAAATAGCAGATCCAAATTATAAGAAATCCTATTGAAGCTACAAGTGCGGAATTCGTACCCTTCCAATTTGGATTTGTTCTACTATGTAAATAAATTGCGAATATGGTCCAAGTAATAAATGCCCAAGTTTCCTTAGGATCCCAATTCCAATAGGATCCCCACGCCTCATTAGCCCATACTGCTCCACAAAGAATACCTATGGTTAAAAGGGTAAACCCTAGGCTAATGACACGATAACTCCAAGAATCCAAACGCTCAGTTAATTGATATTTGTAATAATTTGAAAATGAAGGAAAAGAGGTGTTTTTTAAAGCACTTCTTTTTGCATAGAAATATTCAATCTCACTAAACTCACTAAAGAAAAATGTTTTAAGTAAAACATTTTTTTTCTTTTTAGAAAAGAAATCGAAATTCTTTCGAAATTTAATGATTAGAAGAGCGGCGGATAATAAGGATCCGCACAAAAGAGTTGCATAGCTTAGTAACATCATACTGACATGCATCATTAACCACTGAGATTGTAGAGCAGGTACTAGTATTGTGGATTGATGCATTTCAGTTAAAAGACCCGACGTGGCAAAGCCTTGCGTTAAAATAGTACTTGGCGTAGTTATTGTGCTTAAATCATTTTTAGAGTTCTGTATCTTAGGAATCGTATGAAGAATATACAGAGCCCATGAAAGGAAGATCAATGACTCATATAAATTACTTAATGGAAAATGTCCCGAAGAAGCCCAACGAGAAACTAAGAATCCTGTTATAGATAAAAAAGTTGCTATCATTCCTTTTTCTGACGAATCATGTAATCCCCCAAGTTCACGAACTAATAAGGTTATCAAATGAATCGTAATCACAATTGAAATAGTTGAGAAAGAGATATGAGTTAGTATATGTTCTAAAGTTGCAAATAGCATAAGGAGAAGGTCCCATTACAAAATTGGAAATTTCGAATTGAATCCATTTTCTAATCTATTGTATTCTTTTTCGAGAATGCCGCCACTCGGACTCGAACCGAGATGCTTGAGCACTGCTTCCTAAGAGCAGCGTGTCTACCAATTTCACCATGGCGGCTAACTTTAAATAATAGGGAACTTAAAAGAATAATAGTTATTCTCTGGCAAATCGTCGAGATTGGGAGAGTCCATAGAATTTAGGAACATTAGAATCTTCATTAAAATAGACTTCGTTTGGTAGTATCGTTGCGGATTTTTTTAACAAAAAACTCTTGCTTTGCTCAATAGAAACAAAGCTTGAAAGAGTTGGAACTGTTTTTTCTCAGTTGCAATATAGAACTTATTTTTTTCTAATTAGTTTCTCATTGAAATTTTTTCAAATCTTTCAATGCAATGGACAAAATCCAAAAAACCTTTTCTATCTATCCATTAGAATTTCTAGAATTTCATCATTAAATACAAAGAATTTTGGATTTTAGCAAAATTTCTAGAATGAAAGCCTTTATTCTCTTATTAATACGATTTACCAAGCCTAAACCAATTTATTTGTGGATTTTGGATAAGATAGGTAGAAGTTGTAAGTCCTATTGCAAGAATACTCTACTTTTCATAATAGAATCCTCATATTTTATTATGAGGATTCTATTATGAAAAGTTCGTTGATAGGAAAAGAATACTTAGGACACAGTATAGCAAAAACTTTTGTTCTATATATCAGAGGGGTTAGTTCTAAGAATATTGTACCGAGGAATTCGACACATAAAAGTACATTCATTAATTAATCCGAATTATTCATATTAAATAATTGGAATTTCTTTTGGATAGGTCAATTCAAATTATTCCAAAACCAGATTATTTGTTTGTTTGCCCAGAAAAACCCTTTGGTTTTGGATGCTCGCTGCCGCTGGAAAATGATCTTGATTTTGCTAAAGAATAAGATTGTACTATGGAAAAATAAGTCTTTTTCTTCCAAAGATTTTTACGAATACGCTTTTTTGACATCGAAGTACGTTTTTTTGGAACTGCCATTTAAAAAGGAGATTACTTTTTTCTAGTTGTATGTGAAAGACATCTATTGCCGCAAATCAATCCTTCTTTCTGCTTTTTCTTAGTATTTATACTTAGATACTGAACTGAAATTCTGAATTCTTTTTTACTTCATTTTCTCTAATGCGGATAAGACAAGAATTTTTTAGCATATTTTTCATTTAGCATATTTTTCATATATATTTTGGATTTTGTTTTAATAATATAGAATATATACAAAGGTTTTCTATTTAAATCAACTTATATATCAAGTATACTTCATATATAGATATATGGTACGGGGGTCTATCCCCCATATAAGATGGGGGGATAAAAGGAAGGGAAAATTCAAATAGTTAATTAAGTTCAGAATGGTATTCCATAATTGAATTCCAATCAAAACTAAAAAAAAAAGAGTTAGTCTCTTAAACAAGACATTCTAAAACTTAGGTAATTCTAGTCATTAGGATTTCAGTTCTATATGAAGTAAGGAATATTCGAGAATTTCCTATAAACATAGGTTTTCATTGGAATTCAATCAATCAGTTACGAAACATGAGAGTTGCTTCATCTTCATTTTAATAGAAAGAAATACAAAAATGAATAAAAAAATGAATAGAAAGTAAAATGATTCAATCCTTTTTTATATTTTAATAAATATCCTTCTTTAGATAATAACTAAGTAACAAAGTTATTTGATTAACTTTTTGAATTTAACCAAGTAAACCCATTCTTCATTTTTGATTATTTCAATGAGAGAAATTTGGAAAAATGAAGAATTCCAGTATTTTGTCTTATTCTTTTTTTTTTTATTCCTTCAGAAAGAGATAAGAATTGGTTTGGTGAATCGGAAACAATTTTATTTTATAAAAAAATTGAAGTAAAAATTTCCATTTCTTTTCTTATGGAACATACATATCAATATGCATGGGTAATCCCTCTTCTCCCACTTCCAGTTATTATGTCAATGGGGTTTGGACTTATTCTTATTCCGACAGCAACAAAAAATCTTCGTCGCATATGGGCTTTTCCTAGTGTTTTACTCTTAAGTATAGCTATGGTATTCTCAGTTCACCTATCTATTCAACAAATAAATGGAAGTTCTATCTATCAATATCTATGGTCTTGGACCGTCAATAATGATTTTTCCTTAGAATTTGGATACTTGATCGACCCGCTTACTTCTATTATGTTAATACTAATTACTACAGTAGGAATCCTCGTTCTTATTTATAGTGACGATTATATGTCTCACGATGAAGGATATTTGAGATTTTTTGTTTATATAAGTTTTTTCAATACTTCCATGTTGGGATTGGTTACTAGTTCCAATTTGATACAAATTTATTTTTTTTGGGAACTTGTGGGAATGTGTTCCTATTTATTGATAGGCTTTTGGTTTACACGGCCAATTGCAGCGAGTGCTTGTCAAAAAGCTTTTGTAACTAATCGTGTAGGGGATTTTGGTCTGTTATTAGGAATTTTAGGTTTTTTTTGGATAACAGGTAGTTTAGAGTTTCGGGATTTGTTCAAAATAGCTAATAACTGGATTCCTAATAATGGGATTAATTCCTTACTTACTACTTTGTGTGCTTTTTTATTATTCCTTGGTGCAGTTGCAAAATCTGCACAATTCCCTCTTCACGTATGGTTACCCGATGCTATGGAAGGACCCACTCCCATTTCGGCTCTTATACACGCAGCAACTATGGTTGCTGCGGGGATTTTTCTTCTAGCTCGACTTCTTCCTCTTTTCATACCCCTGCCTTTAATAATGAGTTTCATTTCTTTAGTAGGTACAATAACACTCTTCTTAGGAGCTACTTTAGCTCTTGCTCAGAGAGATATTAAAAGAAGCTTAGCCTATTCTACAATGTCTCAATTGGGTTATATGATGTTAGCTCTAGGTATAGGTTCTTATCAAGCTGCTTTATTCCATTTGATCACTCATGCTTATTCGAAAGCTTTATTGTTCTTGGGATCCGGATCCGTTATTCATTCAATGGAACCTCTTGTTGGATATTCACCAGATAAAAGTCAGAATATGGTTCTTATGGGTGGTTTAAGAAAATACGTTCCAATTACAAGAACTACTTTTTTATGGGGTACGCTTTCTCTTTGTGGTATTCCACCTCTTGCTTGCTTCTGGTCCAAAGATGAAATCCTTAGTAATAGTTGGTTGTATTCACCCTTTTTTGGAATAATAGCCTCTTTTACTGCAGGATTAACTGCGTTTTATATGTTTCGGATATATTTACTTACTTTTGATGGGTACCTGCGTGTTCATTTTCAAAATTACAGTAGCACTAAAGAGGGCTCGTTGTATTCAATATCCTTATGGGGAAAAAGGATACCCAAAGGAGTGAATAGAGATTTCATTTTATCAACAACGAAGAGTGGAGTTTCTTTTTTTTCACAAAATATATCCAAAATTCATGGTAATACAAGAAATAGGATAGGGTCCTTTAGTACTTCCTTTGGGGTTAAAAACACTTTTGTCTATCCTCATGAAACGGGAAATACTATGCTATTCCCTCTTTTTATATTACTGCTTTTTACTTTGTTCATTGGATCCATAGGAATCCATTTTGATAATGGAGTAATGGATAATGGAATAGCGGAGTTAACCATATTATCAAAGTGGTTAACTCCCTCAATAATCTTTTTCCAGGAAAGTTCTAATTCTTCCATAAATTCATATGAATTTATCACTAATGCAATTTCTTCTGTAAGTCTAGCTATGTTTGGTCTATTCATAGCATATATCTTCTATGGATCTGCTTATTCTTTTTTTCAGAATTTATATTTTAAAAATTCCCTTGTAAAAGAGAGTCCGAAAAAGTCTTTTTTGGATCAAGTAAAAAAAAAGATATACAGTTGGTCATATAATCGTGGTTATATGGATATTTTCTATACTAGGGTCTTTACCCTGGGTATAAGAGGATTAACCGAACTAACGCAGTTTTTCGATAAGGGTGTCATTGATGGAATTACCAATGGGGTAGGTCTTGCTGGTTTTTGTATAGGAGAAGAAATTAAATATGTAGGGGGAGGGCGAATATCGTCTTATTTATTCTTTTTTTTATGTTATGTATCCGTGTTCTTATTCTTTTTTCTTTCTTAACTTAAGGAATTCCCCCTGTCTCCTGCCTAAAGAGCCCCTTATTCCCCTTCCTATCTCCTTCTACCATCTCTCTCCCTTTTCTACCATCTCTCTCTTTCTATCTCCCTCCTAAGGTAAGTATTGTATAATAGTTCGGTTTTCCGCGATTTTTTCCATTCCTCTGTGTAAATACCCTAATATGGGTTCACAATCAATAACATCTTCACCATCGAGAGTAACGATCAGTCGAAGAACACCATGCATTGATGGGTGGTGAGGGCCCATATTGACTATCATGAGATCTTTTCTTGTAAGCGGTAGACTCATATCCTTTCTTCCTTAATTCATTATTCCATGAAAATGGATTATTCCATGAATTCCTCAAAACGAGGCTCATCAAAATGAAAAATCTAAGACTACTATAAGACTACTAATAAAATAAGAAAAAAATTCGAACGATTAAATTACTTCTCCCTAATATCCAACTGACTGATTAATTTCTTATAACGTACTCTATTTTTCTTTGCCAAATAAGCTAGCAAACGTTGACGTTTTCCCAAAAGTCTTCGTAGACCTCTTTCCGATGAAAAATCTTTTTTGTGTAATTCCAAATGTGAAGCAAGTCTCCGTATCTTATTGGTGAAACTGAATACTTGAAATTCAACAGAACCCCTGTTTTCTTCTTTTTCTTCTTTAACCATAAATCCAAAAATTTTTCTACCTCCTTTCTTTTTCTTGTATTTTTCTGATCAGGAAAAATACAAAATTATGTCAGTTATTTTGAAGTTATTCTAATCTCGTACACACAAAAATTTGCAATTATTCATCTACTACTGGAATTTGGATTTATTTTATCGATGCAAATTGGATTTGGATAGAAGGGTACATTCTTTTATTTTAGATAGAAGAAATGTTTCTTCTATCTAAAATAAAAGAATTTTGCTGATTTATTTATTGCTATATCCAATTTATGGAATTGATACACCATTTAATTGATATCGTTTAGCAAAATGAAACACAGCATATGCATCCATCTTTCGGCTCGAGAATTTCACGGGATAGAGATATGGTATAAGAAATAGGCTATTAAGTAACTCTAAATGAATTGTGGATACATCTGTATCCTTAACATACTGAAACGACTGCCATTATTCGTATCAAACCAATAGCGATTCATACAAGCTAAATCTTCTAATCAATGGTGGGCCAATAATGAATTTTTTTGCATATGTATTAAGACGCTTGGCCTGATTTCGAAATTGTCCAGAGTTTTTATGTTGTTTTCATTGCAAAATGATGGATCTCCTTCCGTAACTTTCCAATTACGAGTACGAGAATTGAAAGACATGAAAATTCTCAATTCTCTACGGCGTCTAGGAGATAGATAGAATATTTTCAGGAACAAGAAAATCAGAAGAATCTTTCTCTCTATTCACTACCATTCCTCGTCTTCGACTTCTATTAGTTTCTTTTCTTCTTTAATGCAATAGCTATAGTTTGATATAGAATCCATTTCTCAAAGTAATGGAAACCATTCTCTTATAGGAAATGCTTCGAAAATCGCTATTCCATCTTTTAGGTATCGTGAAAAGTGATACCTGTGAAGATCGTGCATTTCAGTCACATTCAGATCCGTTTTTCGAGTCCATGATATAACCAAATTGGATGGATCTTCCACCTGTTTAGCTAAGAAAGAATAGATGCAGAGGTGGATAATAGATCGATATGAAGATCATGAGCTGCCCCATAATGAAACCGCCAGTAGTCGCGAATATCTCCTTCTTCCCTAATCCAAGATTGGAGAAAGAAGATCTAAGAGGGACCTATGGAGAATGTGGTCAGAAATCCATAATAGAGTCCGACCACAACGACCGAATTAATTATCCTCATCGAGAAACTTAGACTACTAAGTAGAAAAGATTTGAAAATCATGGCATGGGTCTCCTTTTTTTCTTTCTTTAGAGTTTTCTATATGCACAATTTCTCGATGTTTCGATGAGAATTTCTTGACTTTCCATATATAGAAAGAGATAGACTATAAATGACATCTCTTATGTAAATAAGACCAAAGGGATGGATATTAAATGATAGGAAGTGCTAGGAAGTGAAATAGAATGAAATAGAGCCACTTTGGGCTTCCCTATGAA